ATTAAAGAATTGTAATAAATAAATAAAAAAAGGAAAGAGATCTAATCTAAAAGATCTTTTTCCTTCTAGTTTGGTCCATTTTTTTTTTTATATCATATTTCCCTTCAATGAATATTATCTTTATATTGATATTGTTTTTGTTTATTCAATTTCAATATTATGAGTCCTAATTTGAATAGGAATTCTTATGCTATCATATCAAGTTAGGGTCTATGATTTAAAAAAGCTGTTCTTTCTATAGAGGGATTCCCATTTCAGTCAATTTCATTCAATTTAACGATTGACCAAAAGAAAATTTTAATAAATAATAAATTGCATGAACTTAGCTCAATCAAATACTGATATTGATTTTTTATTTTTATGCAATGATTTGTTCTAATTTATTCGTCCATATCCGTGTGAGATAATGATAAATAATAAGGAAGAGACGAATTTACAAAAACGATATTAACAAAAACGATATTAAAAAAAAAGAGTTGTTTAGGAAAAAAGGGGGGTAGAATTAGATATATGTAATCTAATGGCTATAAGTCAACTCTTGTCTATCTTTTGAGGAATAATTCTAGAATCCGATTGAATCTAAGATACGAATAGTTGGTTTACGTTATGTAGGAAACACATGTATATGGGATAGTAGATATTGACTAGTTATATATGAACTAAAAATATATCTAATTCACCCTACTACTGTGGTGTGGATTTAGATAGGGATTCCAATAGAAGAATAAAAGTTCTTTTGTTTCGTCTTTGACTCTGAATAAAGAGATAAGTCTTTGACTCTGAATAAAGAGATAAAATAAAGACAAAAAACGAAGAATTCAAGGAGTGGGTTGGAAAAAAGAAATGGAAGAACAAGGTATCTGCGGATTTACAAAAATCTAGTGGAGAGAAACTAAAAAAAGATATCGAAATAGTTCTGACGGTTCAATAATAGTATCACTTCCATTCGGAGTTCTTTGTTACTTTTTCAAGTTGAATCTTAGCGATGGAATAATATGAAATAATTAAGTCAAAATTCATTGGATGATTGTATCATTAACCATTTCTTTATTTTGGTGCGAGGAATTTATCATGAATCCACTGATTTCTGCCGCTTCCGTTATTGCTGCTGGGTTGGCTGTCGGACTTGCTTCTATTGGACCTGGAGTTGGTCAAGGTACAGCTGCGGGCCAAGCTGTAGAAGGTATCGCGAGACAACCCGAGGCAGAGGGAAAAATACGAGGTACTCTATTGCTTAGTTTGGCTTTTATGGAAGCTTTAACAATTTATGGGTTGGTTGTAGCATTGGCACTTTTATTTGCGAATCCTTTTGTTTAATCCTATAAACACGAGAATTATGTATTTTTTTTTATTTTATGGCTTGGGACTTACTCCTTGCTTTTTCGAATTCTATCAAGATTTCGCCCCTACAATTACTTATTCGTCGGGACAATAATCCAAGGGAAGGATTAATTTGAGGATGAGGAATTATCACACTGACTCGCTTTCTTCCTTCCCCTAAGACAGAGAAACCCCCCCCCTTTTTTTTAAGGAGTGTTGCAACAAATAAGTTATTTTGCCATTGACATGAAAGCCGCCCCCCTAATTCTAATAAGTATAATTATTATTGGGAATTTTCAATTGAAAAAAAAAAAAATACATTTCTAGCTAATTAGAATAAATAATATAAATATATAGAATAAATGGAAAAGGAGTGAAAGTGATACAATACAAAAATAGAATACAAAAATAAGAACCGAGTTTTTTGTTTTTGTAGTCTATCTAAAAGAAAAGTCTATCTAAAAAAAAATAGGAGATCATATGAAAAATGTAACCGATTCTTTCGTTTCCTTGGGTCACTGGCCATCCGCCGGGAGTTTCGGGTTTAATACCGATATTTTAGCAACAAATCCAATAAATCTAAGTGTAGTCCTTGGTGTATTGATCTTTTTTGGAAAGGGAGTGTGTGCGAGTTGTTTATTTCAAGAATAGGCTGGATTTACCCAGTTGCACTTTTTTCATTCTAACTAGGAAAGAAAGGAGTGCATGATCCCGCGAATTACTTCTGAATAAATTTTAAAATCATATTTAAGAACCATAGCATTTCGTAATTCATTGGTACATCGACTTTGATTCTCTATTAACCAATAATCTGGGACCATTAACATGGTTAAGACCAAAGCGTTTGAAGTTCAGATGCAGCAGGGTACTCTTTCTACTACGTATGTTAATAAATACAGAAATATTTTCAAAACAAATAGTTGAAAATGTTTTTTCGATATAAAACACTCATGTCGATAAAACGATTTGAGCCCCTTTTTCCAATGCTGAATCGATGACCTATGTATAAAGTGAAAAGAATTCTTTGAATTTGAAGAAAAAAAAGAAACAACTTTGCTGACAAATTACAATTATACAATACAATTATAAGTACAATTACAATTATACAATTATAAATTATATATAAATTATATATTTTTTTTTATTCTATTATTTATATATTATTTATTTAGTATTATTT